AAAAAAAGAGAGGGTAGGAGAAATAGTCAAATCGGTCTTTTTGGGGGGATAGAGGGACTTGAACCCTCACGATTTCTAAAGTCGACGGATTTTCCTCTTACTATAAATTTCATTGTTGCCGGTATTTATATTGACATGTAGAATGGGACTCTATCTTTATTCTCGTCTGAGTAATAAGTTCTTCAAAAGAAACGACCTACCAGACTATGGAGTGAATGATTTGATCAATGAATATTCGATTCTTCAACTTGGAATCCCAATTCTTTTGTTTTCTTTTTCATTAATATAAATACAGCTTCAGGTTGTCATTTTTGAGATAATTTTTCATTTTGTATCCATAGTGTATTATAAACTTATCCTTTATGCAGTTTCGATATTCGATTAATTTCCCTTTCTTTCCCAAAAAAAGGCAGTCAACTCCATTTGTTAGAACAGCTTCCGTTGAGTCTCTGCACCTATCCCTTTTCTCGCTTTCTGAACCCTTGTTTGCTTTGTTTTATTCTCGTAAAACAGGATTTGGCTCAGGATTGCCCATTTTTGATTCCCGGGTTTCTCTGAATTTGAAAGTTATCACTTAGTAGGTTTCCATACCAAGGCTCAATCCAATTAAGTCCGTAGCGTCTACCAATTTCGCCATATCCCCCCTTGCATTTTGAGATTAGGACCTCGATGCCGTTCTCCCTTTTCTTTCATTTACGCTGAAACATAGAATTCATTAGATACGGATTCCTATATTGAAAAGTGTTTCGATTTCTTGTCAGAAATGATTCTATCCTTTCTGTATCCGCAATTCAATATATATGGATATATATTACATAACATTAACATATGCCTCTCTTACTCTCATTTTTCTCATGCAATCCGGTGGAATACTCGAACGGTCGATTCTTTTTTTTTTTTTTTCGTCTTTTCTTTCGTTGAAAACAAAAAACGGAGAAATGTATCATTAGACTCCCTCATTCTAATCTGGATTACAGTTATATGGATTGCATTTATCTGCATTGCATTTATCTGGATTTCATCTTTGTCTTTAATTTCATTTTTTTCTTATCTTCATTTTTTTCTTATCCTTTACTTAAGGCTAAGGCGGATCCTATATAACATAACAAAAAATAACTAAAATTGAAATTAATTAAATATTAATTAATCGTTTCTAATATAATAGTTCTAACTAATCATTTTATTAATTTCGAATTCAAATCGAATTATTTAGTCGAAAGCCAAAGCATCATTTTTTAGAATTAGAATAAAAGAATGGATAATTTAGATAATGTATCATAAGAAGCTAATACTAAATTCGATTGATAATTCAAAATAGATAAATAGATATCTAGAAAAAAAAAAATAGAGATATAGAAAAAATAGATATATAGAATCAGTAGAATTATATAGAATCAGTAGAATAATAATATTCTGTATATTCTATTCTATATAATAATAGAATCGAATATATTAATAAAATTAGGTTAGAAAAAAACAATTTCTAATGTTATTTGATTTTCAATTCAAAACAAAAAACTCTTATTACCTAATTAAGAGTAAGATATTTATTATTGATAAATACAGAAATCGAAATTCTATAGATCGCTATATTCTATTAATCGTTATTTTAATCGTTATGTTCTATAATATTCAATATTTATTTTGTATTTTGAATTTGATTCTCTATTCTTTTCTTTATGAATAGCTAAGAATGAATAGTTAATAGATAAGATTCTAGTAATTTACCGAATTTCTATGCATGCACCATCTCATTGCCGTTATTTAAGCCCGCTTAGCTCAGAGGTTAGAGCATCGCATTTGTAATGCGATGGTCATCGGTTCGATTCCGATAGCCGGCTTTTCTCTATTTGCTTGATTTTAAAAAATGATTGATAATGTCTTTTTGAAAGAAAAGAACATTGAAAGGGCTTCGTCCCTCTTTTCCAAGGGGCATCGATTTATTATGTTGTAGGAGCTTCTAATTATGAATCATAATTGGAGGAGTTAGACCTCGGCAGAATAAATCAAGAAAAAGAACCGTCTTTTGATTTATATTTATATATATACAATACAAAAAAGTGTGTGGATATTGATACATCTCATTATTCTTTGTAGTACAATACTTCAGTGGATTTCGCTTCATTTATCATTTAGCTCAGTTTTAGTTTTAATTTAGGTTTATGAAATTTCAATAAAATAAGGAGTTTTTATGTCACGTTACCGAGGGCCTCGTTTCAAAAAAATACGCCGCCTGGGGGCTTTACCGGGACTAACGAGTAAAAGACCTGGAGCCGGAAGCGATCTTAGAAACCAATCGCGCTCCGGGAAAAAATCTCAATATCGTATTCGTTTAGAAGAAAAACAAAAATTGCGTTTTCATTATGGTCTTACAGAACGGCAATTACTTAAATATGTTCGTATCGCCGGAAAAGCCAAAGGATCAACGGGTCTGGTTTTACTACAATTACTTGAAATGCGTTTAGATAACATCCTTTTTCGATTGGGTATGGCTTCAACTATTCCTCAAGCCCGCCAATTAGTTAATCATAGACATATTTTAGTTAATGGTCGTATAGTAGATATACCAAGTTATCGTTGCAAACCCCGAGATATTATTACAGCAAGGGATGACCAAAAATCGAGAGCTCTGATTCAAAATTATCTTGATTCATCCCACCATGAAGAATTGCCAAAGCATTTGACTCTTCACGCATCCCAATATAAAGGATTAGTCAATCAAATAATAGATAGTAAATGGGTCGGTTTGAAAATAAATGAATTACTTGTCGTAGAATATTATTCTCGTCAGACTTAAACCTAACTAAAATAACAAACCAAGGGTTCGTACAATTTTTCCCTTTCACTTAAGTTAAGTAAAGGGACACAAGGTAAGGAATTGGATCCGGAGATTTGTATTTTTCTCCCATTCATGTATCATAGATCAGTAGGCGGATCTTTATTCCCTGCCCGTTCTTTCTTTCCTTCCGTATCACAGAAATTAGGAATTGAGAATCCATCTCAAAGAAAGGGCTGAAGCATTGGTGAATTGGGTGAAGATACGGAAAGAGAGGGATTCGAACCCTCGGTAAACAAAAGCCTACATAGCAGTTCCAATGCTACGCCTTGAACCACTCGGCCATCTCTCCTACATAATGATTATGACCGAGAATCCGAGCGAATTGCGAGTTGTTCATATTCGATTGTTAGATGGGTACAGACACTCGAATCCATTCTAGCTATAAAAATGGAAAACTTTTCATCAAAGAAAGAATTTTTTCTTCGAGCCAGGGGGCTGGGAGAAAAAGATAATATAATTTTTTTTTTGAAAAATGGTTAAAAACAATAACAATAAAGATATATCTTGTTTGCCAAGACGGAGACGGCGCTCCTACCTTTTTCTGATATTTTTACCGGATTCAATCAATGAATTGGAACGAATCAACCGATCGGTCTATTTTGTTAGACTATGGTGAATGGATACCTTTAGATCATAATTATCTTTTTATTCGAATTCAATTTCCATAAGAATTTGAAAATTTCTTTCCAATTTTAGGTCGCTTAACAACAACCCCTTAACCCGTAAATCTATTCCAAATTCATAAATCATCCTTTTCGATTTGATTGTATAGTGTATAAGCGTCTACCCGCTATGCACAAAACACAAAATGGAGGGTTATTCTATTTTCATTATAGAAGGATTATTGAAGAATTATTCGATTTTTTTCTTCTTTGGATCTTAATTTCAGAAAAACTTCTCGAATTCTCCTAATCCGCAAAATAAATTCTTTGATTCTTCTACTTTGATCAAATCGGAATAGTTCCTTTCATTCTTATACTACTACATTTGGATGAAATCGAATCGGATTCTAATATTTCTTATTTTTTATCGACCCCTTTCAAAAAGAAAAAATTGGATATGAGTCTGCTTTTATGTTATTTCGTACTGTAAAATTCCTTTACTTGTGGGATCGTTTTCTCACGAGAGTTAATGAAAAGAATTATAGAATGGATTTCTACCTATGCCTAGATCGCGGATAAATGAAAATTTTATTGATAAGACCTTTTCAATTGTGGCCAATATCTTATTACGAATAATTCCGACAACTTCAGGAGAAAAAGAGGCATTTACCTATTATAGAGATGGTGTGATTTGATTATTTTTTTATTTACCGCTTCGGTCTTAGGAGAAAGACGGAAGATTCGGGATAGAAAAGAACGAAAAAGATTATTGAAAAAATCGACGCTTGTTGAAGGTGAAGTTTCTAGATAAAACAATTCCTTCTGTCGTGTATCCCCGATTAATGCAGCCTCAGATGCTTCAATTGTCGATTTGAGTATTGAGCGAAAGGTTAACCTATGGGTTCTATATTACAGGCCAACCCTACCATACTAGACTAGTACCAATAGGCCGCATAGGGGAAGAGGCGCTACGCCTAGGAATCAACAACACGAAAACTTTGTTTAAAATTACCGCTTTTCCTTATCGGGATCGGGACTAAAAAGAATGGTTGGGATAACAAACATCCATCTCGTTGGTACTTTGGATACCCTTAGAACCATAGAAGACTGTTAAAGTGATTAATTCCTGGAAATTAAAGGGCGTTGAGAACAAAGAAATTGTTGGAGTTTACATTTTTATCTAGTACCAGTATCAACACGCGTGATGTTAAGAAAATATCTTTTGCAGAAAGGTTGGCTAGAGATTTCTTGTAAAAACGTTAGCCCCACTGAATTCATAATGAGAATATTTCAATCTTTTTTGATTCCATGTATTATTTTCATTATGCACATAGGGGAGGAGCCGTATGAGATGAAAATCTCATGTACGTTTCTGGAACGGAGAATTCTTTGAATCGAATGACGACCGTAACGGATGTCAGCTCAATCGGAAGGAAATTATGCGGAAGCTTTACAGAATTATTATGAAGCTATGCGACTAGAAATTGATCCCTATGATCGAAGCTATATACTCTATAACATAGGCCTTATCCACACAAGTAACGGAGAGCATACAAAAG